TCATCCTGTATATTGTCCTTTTCGTTCCGTGTTGGAATAAACGAGATTTTACGAAAAAAGTTATTGATAAACGAGAACAAATATTTCTTTTTTTTCGATGCGAATTTGACACAAGATGAAGGAAATCGCTATTTCAATTTCGAATTAAAAAAAATATTTAGAATATTCTATAATAAAAAAGAGTTCCATCATAACTATATAGTTATAGTGAAGTAATACTCCGGGTTCTCACAAAACAAAAGAAAATCCTTTTTTCAAAACTCATTCCTTATTTTATTAGTTAATGATCTAGTGATTGGATCTCTATGCTTATTCCGATATAAAATGAAATATTCAAATGATTTTTCATCGAATGACTATTCATCTAATGACTATTCATCTATTGTATTTTCACGTAAATAGGGGCAAGAAAGTTCTATGGAAAAACGGTGGTTCAATTCGATGTTGTATAAAGGAAAATTAGAATACAGGTGTGGGCTAAGTAAATTAATCGATAGGTTTGGTAATCCTATTGAAAAAACCAGTGTAAGTGAGGGTCCGGTTAGAAACGATATGGATAAAAAGATTCATAGTTGGAGTGAAAGTTCTAGTTACAGTAATGCTAATCATTTAGTGGGTGTCAGGGACGTTCGTAATTTTATCTCTGATGACACCTTTTTAGTTAGAGATAGTAATAGGAATATTTATTCCATATACAGTTGGAATAATCACATTACTAGGTGCATTAACTCTTATCTTGGTTCTCAAATTTGTATTGAGAGTTCCTTTTTAAGTAGTAGTGACAATTCCAGTGACAGTTACATTTATAGTTCCATTTATGGTGAAAGTAGAAATAGTAATGAAAGGGGGAGCTCCAGTATAAGAACTAGCAGGAATGGTATTGATTTCACTCGAAGAGAAAATTCTACTGATTTCGATTTGACTCAAAAATATAGGCATTTGTGGGTTCAATGCGAAAATTGTTATGGATTAAATTATAAGAAACTTTTGAAGTCCAAAATGAATATTTGTGACCAATGTGGATATCATTTGAAAATGAGTAGTTCAGATCGAATCGAACTTTCGATTGATCCAGGTACTTGGGATCCTATGGATGAAGACATGGTTTCTCTGGATCCTATTGAATTTCATTCGGAGGAGGAACCTTATAAAGATCGTATTGATTCTTATCAAAGAAAGACAGGATTAACCGATGCTGTTCAAACAGGCACAGGTCGACTAAACGGTATTCCCATAGCAATTGGAGTTATGGATTTTCAGTTTATGGGGGGTAGTATGGGATCCGTAGTAGGCGAGAAAATCACCCGTTTGATCGAGTACGCTACCAATAAATTTTTACCTCTGATTCTAGTGTGTGCTTCCGGAGGAGCACGTATGCAAGAAGGAAGCTTGAGCTTGATGCAAATGGCTAAAATATCTGCTGCTTTATATGATTATCAATCCCATAAAAAGTTATTCTATGTATCAATCCTTACATCTCCTACTACTGGTGGGGTAACGGCTAGTTTTGGGATGTTGGGGGATATCATTATTGCCGAACCGAATGCTTATATTGCATTCGCAGGTAAAAGAGTAATTGAACAAACATTGAATAAGATAGTACCTGAAGGTTCACAAGCGGCTGAATATTTATTCGATAAGGGCTTATTCGATCCAATTGTACCACGTAATCCTTTAAAGGGTGTTCTGAGTGAGTTATTTAAGCTTCACGCTTTTTTTCCTTTGAATTAAAATTCACTTATTAAGTTAAGTAGAGCCTTAAGTCAAATTCTTTTTATTTAATTTAGTTACATTTTTGTATTTGTAGCGAACAATTAGATAGTTTATCGGAATCAAAGTAAAAATTCTAAGGAAGAATTTCTTTTTTCTTTGGTGACATAATCATAATATTTAATTGTAAATTGTATAAAGAATCGTGCGGATAATTCTTTTTTTTATACCGATATTACTGATTATTAATTAGGAAACCTCTATCTCTATCAACAAGATAAAAAAAATGGTTCCTTCTTCGAAATTCAAATTGGGCAAGGCAAATAAAATAAACCTAAGGTCATCTTTCCTTCTTGCTTCGTATGTATAGTATATAGAATTCAAATATAGAAAATATAGATATAGAGTATCTTTTCTTTCTACTCTATCTTCCGAGAATCTCTATTTTTACTAAGAATCCTGTTGTTGGATTGAATTCTAACGAATCCTTCGGGAATTTGTAAGAAACTCTTTATTTCTTTATTTATTAAATAAAAAAAAAATGAGAATTCAATTCTAATTTTAAGACAAGAATAGAATAGATTATCATACGTATATTTCTCTATTTCATGTAGAAAGATAAAGAAGAATAAGTAGAAAGATAAAGAAGAATAAGTCTCATTTATTTAATTATCTATTCCTTGCACTTATTATTTAATATATATACTCACTTAGATATACTCAATCTAATTATATACGAATTATAATTATTCTAAGATATCTTTCTAACAATAACAGGTACAAATATTAAATCGAGGTACCCATTCTATGACAACTCTTAACAACTTACCCTCTCTCTTTGTGCCTTTAGTGGGCCTAGTATTTCCGGCAATTGCAATGGCTTCTTTATCTCTTCATGTTCAAAAAAACAAGATTTTTTAGATTCGATAGGTGCAAATCTTATCTATTTTTTTTCAAGACTTAGATATAGATAACACAGATATCTATTTAGTAGTAGTAGAATATGGCGGTTTCCTCCGAACATAGATCTTATGTATGCGTAAATATATGGGTAAATAAATTATAGCAATTTTCAAATAGATCGGAATCGGGGTGGATGTATGAAATGTAAAGTCAATGTATCTATATGTGGATATCTATAGGAGATCATAGAAAAGGGATATTCTTATTTTAGACCTAACCAATTGGATCTAACCAATTAGATGAATTACTTCTAAAGGGTTACATCCGAATGATGCTAGTTGATGAGAGTTACTTCGGAAACAAAAAAAGGAAAGTCAAATTCATTTGGACTATTTTATCAATTCCAATAAAATGCAACTGGATCTAGTATGAGTTGGCGATCAGAACATATATGGATAGAACTTATAGTGGGGTCTCGAAAAATAAGTAATTTCTGCTGGGCCTTTATCCTTTTTTTAGGTTCACTAGGATTCGTATTAGTTGGATCTTCCAGTTATCTCGGTAAGAATTTGATATCTTTAGTTCCCTCTCAACAAATTCTTTTTTTTCCACAAGGGATCGTGATGTCTTTCTACGGTATCGCAGGTCTCTTTATTAGTTCCTATTTGTGGTGCACAATTTCGTGGAATGTAGGTAGTGGCTATGATCGATTCGATAGAAAAGAAGGAATAGTGTGTATTTTTCGTTGGGGATTTCCTGGAAAAAATCGTCGCATCTTCCTACGATTTCGTATGAAAGATATTCAGTCCATCCGAATAGAAGTTAAAGAGGGTATTTATGCTCGTCGTGTCCTTTATATGGAAATCAAAGGACAGGGGGCCGTTCCCTTGACGCGTACTGATGAGAATTTGACTCCGCGTGAAATTGAGCAAAAAGCCGCCGAATTGGCCTATTTCTTGCGCGTACCGATTGAAGTATTTTGAAATGAACTTGAACTGAAGAAGAAATTCTTTCCCATCGGCAGGGAAAAAATTCAAGAATTCTCTTTTCTTTCTTCAGCATAGCATAGCTTAATAAAGTTTTTTCAGAACGTTCATTCGATCCAAAGTAGACGTATATGGAACATCCATAAAACGAAACTTTTTTTGTCCGCATAAAAAAGAATTTATGCGTATGGAAATCCACTCAACTCAATTCAGTAAAAAACAAGTAAAAGTAACAAATCGAAATAAAATAATAGATTCATCTCGTATATCAAAACATTTCGGAATAAAGGATTTCTCTTTTTATTTTCAATATGAATTGATAGGTTAGATACAAATAGATCATATCTTGTAAATGCTCTCTCCTTTCTTTTGTCAATCGACCTTTCTTTTTTTTTTTATCTTTTCTTTTGTGTTTCTTAATGATCAAAGGCAAAGGACTGCTTGTATCTCTTATAAGGATAACTTTTCTGTCTTGTTTTGCCACTCATTTTTGATCATTAGTTTTTGAATTTGTGATCGTTAGATCAGAATATTCTTCATAAATCTCGCTCCATTTTTCCTGGACTATAACTGTGGGTAGCCGGCCATTTTTTTTTTCGAAAGATTTTCTTTTTTGATAGAAAGGACAAGGGGAGTTCTTTTGGCTTGAAATCCGAATAATATTCATTACTTGCTTGAATTGGTTGGTTCTTTCAAGCATTCATCGAAAAGGGCTTCGAATTTGATCAGTTCAATTGAGGTATCTGGAAACAATATTTTTTCTTATTTCTTCATTCGAAACGGGCTCTTATTCTATTTCTGTATTCTTTCTAAATTCAAGGACTCATTACTAAATCACAAATAAAAAACAGGGAATAGATTCATAGGTCCGATGCCTTGGAATAGAACTTAGGGTTAATAGAAATAGTAGATCACATAGATTCAACAAATGAGGTGGGTTCATTAACAATTCAAAGATGAAAAAATGGCAAAAAAGAAAGCATTTCTTCCTCTTCTATATCTTACATCTAGAGTATTTTTGCCCTGGTGGATCTCTCTCTCATTTAATAAATGTCTTGAATTTTGGATTACTAATTGGTGGAATACTAGGCAATCCGAAACTTTTTTGACTGATATTCAAGAAAAGAGTATTCTAGAAAAATTCATAGAATTGGAAGAACTCTTACTCTTGGACGAAATGATAAAAGAATACCCGGAAACACATCTACAAACACTTCGTATAGGAATCCACAAAGAAACGATCCAATTGATCAAGATGCACAATGAGGATCATATCCATATGATTTTGCACTTATCGACAAATATAACCTCTTTCATTATTTTAAGTGGTTATTCTATTCTGGGTAATGAAGAACTTGCTATTCTTAACTCTTGGGTTCAAGAATTCCTATATAACTTAAGTGACACAATAAAAGCTTTTTCTATTCTTTTATTAACTGATTTATGTATCGGATTCCATTCGCCCCATGGTTGGGAACTAATGATTGGCTATGTCTACAAAGATTTTGGATTTGCTCACAACGATCAAATTATATCTGGTCTTGTTTCTACTTTTCCAGTCATTCTGGATACAATTTTTAAATATTGGATCTTCCGGTATTTAAATCGTGTATCTCCATCACTTGTAGTGATTTATCATTCAATGAATGACTGATCCAACTATAATATTTGTTACTTTGTAACATAAGGTACATAAGCAAAGCATTTCAATTTTAAGACGTACTTACTCTTTCTACCCTACAGGGATTTCTCCTACTCCTATATTCCAGTAAAATGATTTCAGTACAGTAAATAGCAGAATTGTGGATAGGGAACTATACAAGCGACCTACCTAATTTTATTGTAGAAATTTTCGGGATCAATGATTGGACCATGCAAACTAAAAACACCTTTTCTTGGATAAAGAAAGAGATTATTCGATCTATTTCCGTATCGCTAATGATATATGTCATAACTCGGACATCCATTTCCAATGCATATCCCATTTTTGCACAGCAGGGTTATGAAAATCCACGAGAAGCGACCGGGCGTATTGTATGTGCCAATTGCCATTTAGCTAATAAGCCCGTGGATATTGAGGTTCCGCAAGCGGTACTTCCTGATACTGTATTTGAAGCGGTTGTTCGAATTCCTTATGATATGCAAGTTAAACAAGTTCTTGCTAATGGTAAAAAGGGAGGTTTGAATGTGGGGACTGTTCTTATTTTACCTGAGGGATTTGAATTAGCCCCCCCCGATCGTATTTCGCCCGAGATGAAAGAAAAGATAGGAAATCTGTCTTTTCAGAGCTATCGCCCCACTAAAAAAAATATTCTTGTGATAGGTCCTGTTTCTGGTCAGAAATATAGTGAAGTCACCTTTCCTATTCTTTCCCCGGACCCCGCTACTAATAAAGATGTTCACTTCTTAAAATATCCCATATATGTAGGTGGGAACAGAGGAAGGGGTCAGATTTATCCCGATGGGAGCAAGAGTAACAATACAGTTTATAATGCTACAGCGGCTGGTGTAGTAAGTAAAATCATACGAAAAGAAAAAGGGGGGTACGAAATAACCATATCGGATGCGTCAGATGAACGTCAAGTGGTTGATATTATCCCCCCAGGGCCAGAACTTCTTGTTTCCGAAGGCGAATCTATCAAAGTTGATCAGCCATTAACGAGTAATCCTAATGTGGGTGGATTTGGTCAAGGGGATGCGGAAATAGTACTTCAAGATCCATTCCGTGTCCAAGGCCTTTTGTTCTTCTTGGCATCTGTTATTTTGGCACAAATATTTTTGGTTCTTAAGAAGAAACAGTTTGAGAAGGTTCAATTGTCCGAAATGAATTTCTAGATTCTCGGATTTCCAATATCAAGTTCGTAAAAAGAATCAAATTCTTGTTTTGGGAATTCAATTATGTTCTGTATATGTTATGTATGATCAAAAATTATGAAAAGCTTTTTGCTTGTTTCTATTCCAGATGTCGATATCGGGAATTATTTGTACCGCATTCCTAGTCATAGTATGTATATTGTGAAGAAGATTATTTTACTTTATCCCTTCTTTTTTTTTTCAAGCCAAATTCGAGCGGTGTCACTAGGTCACTCTTGTGAGATTGAAATGTCATAGAATGGATCAATCTTTTTCTATTCTAATAGAATAACATCTAAAATTTCACTGGATACTAAACATAAGATAAGTAAGTGGAGAATAGAAAACAAAGGATTATTCGCCTTCTTCTTCTTAGTCTTTTCTTTGACACAAGAAAGGAATTTTCTACATTTCTTTCTTGTGTCTACATAAAAACGGTTTTTGATCCCGTTCGTCAAAAATTACTATCCTTATTAGTTTCTATTTTTTCCATGTTTATCAGAACCCTTTTTTTTTATATTTATTACGTATACATATAGAAAGTAGTGAACAAACAAAAAAAAAATAGAGGGAAATCTTTTGATAAAATAGAACTTATTCTAATGGACTTAGAAAAAATTCAACTTTGATGAGATACTAAATAGAGTAGAGTAAGGATAAGGATCTATTCGAAAAGGATTTGCTTTGCATAATAGCTGATCGACAGAAATATATATTGTAATTGTGTCATTCAGGAAAATGAAATCGAGCGATTCCTTCTTTCTTCTAACTTTGAAAGATAGATAAGATACTATCCGCGAATAAGGGATGCTCTAAATTAATTAATGAAGTTTTCAAAAACATTATAAGAAATGAAGTTTTTTTTTCAAAATAGGGAAAAGTTCTTTTTTTTATTTATACTAATAAAATATTATGAAAGCTTAAGAAGGCTTAAGAAGGCAAGGATCCACTTGCCTTCTTAAGCTTTCATGTCTCCAACTCAGTTCATCTTATTATTAGATTATTACAGAGATGAACCCAACCCGGAGTATGAACCATAAAAGAAAAT